GTTATCAATATCAATTGTTAGCATTTTTTCTCGAGGATAGGTATAGTATTATTGAATTTTCAATTGAAGATCTCATCGAAAACTTACAGCAGCTTGCCAAACAAAAGCTAATAGAAAAAAAAACAAAGGTATAACTGGCATAAAATTTACGATTGGATTCAAAAAAGCATAGGCTTCGGGCAATTTGCCGAAGAAAAAACTACTCGAAGAAAGGGCAGAATTAATACAGATCAAACTTACGGTATTAAGCATAACAGACATTTTATTCTTGGAGATAATTGTATTTTTATTGAGTTTCAGATATAAGTAAAAAGGAAGAAAGTTAATAAGATAGAGAAAAATCCTTCTTGTTATTTGAACCCACCCAACAAAAATCCTCCAATTCTCAAAGGAGAATAGAAGAAATCATACTTTCATACAATATCTTAATTGAATTCTAGGTAATGATCAAGAAATTAAGTTAAATGCTATATATATGTATTAAAATACCAGTATCAATCTATAGATATTTGGACTAGAGTTGACAAACAACCAATACCAATATTATTCTTTGTTGACATAGATTAGAAATTCTAATGGGGCGTGGCCAAGTGGTAAGGCAGCGAGTTTTGGTCCCGCTATTCGGAGGTTCGAACCCTTCCGTCCCAGCATCCATTTTTTATGCTCCATTATTCCCATAGAAGGAAGCTAGAGGAAGGAGTTAATCTAGATTTATCTGTATCTGTTAAACAAATGATCAAGTTACAGTTCATATATAATATAAATATGTGGTAGAGGCAATGTTTTTTCTTTCAATCTCGTTTTATTTTCGTAGTAAAAAAAAAAAGAAAGATTCAAATTTTAACCTCCATCATTTTTTATACATTTCATGAAAAAATTTAATTGGATTTCTTTCTTTTTTCTTTGATCTATTTGAAATTAGATCAGTGCTGAGTCAATTAAAAAGACTTATCTTCCTATGAAGCGGTATATTTATTGTCCAATTTTCTTCAAATTAAAAGAAATCCAATTTCATACATATTAAATGTCTAAATACGAAACTTTGTTTCAATTTAAATTGAAAAAAGAAAGTAGGAAATCATTTAATTTATCTTATTGAGTTATTTGAAGATGCGGATTTAAAAAGTGATTTGTTTATTATTTGTTTATATATTTTCTTTCTATTCTCTTTCTTATTATTTATGTTTATGTTATAAATATGGTTTCTTTCTAAGATTTTTTTCACAAAAATCGTTCCACATAACATAATATAATTATATAGAATATATAGAAGAAAAAGCCTAAGATTATGATGTTTATCGACAGCCGAACCAATGACTATTCATGATTCCATAATTGAATCAAATCAATTCGATACCGGTTCCAAATTAGAGGAATGTTATGGTAAAACTTCGTTTGAAACGATGTGGTAGAAAGCAACGTGCGACTTGAAGGACACGGTCCGTTGTGGATTAAAAATCCACCATTTTCTATTTGTCTAGTAATGAGTGTGTTCTTGGCTCGACATTGTTTGTTCTGTTACACTTGAACCCTTCGTTTTTTGTTGGGTTGTAACTAGTCTACGATGGAGCTCGAGTAGAAAGGAGTAATTCATTTCTTGGGGACAAGGATCTAGGGTTAATGCCAATTAATTGGAACAACTTCGTAAATATATTTTCTATTTCAATTCAAGGTTTATCGCACGCGAATTAACTGTCCATAAGATTCTTTGCTAGAAAGAAATCAAAAAGGGTATGTTGCTGCCATTTTGTTTGAAAGAATTAAGAAGCACCGAAGTAATGTCTAAACCCAATGATTTAAAATTAAGGATTAAAGGATCTAAGAACAAGGAAACACCATTTGAATTGTCTCGAGAGTCTCAATAGCTGGATCAGACTAAAGAATCCAAATCGAATTTATTTTAAATGAGACAAACAGAAGGAGGAAAGACTACTCAATAAAAAAAACTGACTACAAATTTTTCCTTTGAACTATTTGAAGAATTATCCAACTTGAGTTATGAGTACGAATGGTTTCTTTTTCCTTTTCAGGAAAAAAAGACTGAAATCATAGTCTAATTGCTTTTTTTTATAGTCCCATTTGTCGTTTAATTTATTTAATTTATTTGAATTGCATACATAGACAAAACTTCGAATCAAATCATTTTTCTTGAGCCGTACGAGGAGAAAACTTCCTATACGGTTCTAGGGGGGGTATTGTTCATCTACATCTATCCCAATGAGCCATCTATCGAATCGTTGCAATTGATGTTCGATCCCGAAGAGACGGAAAAGATCTTAGAAAAGTGGGCTTTTATGATCCAACGAAAAATCAAACTTATTTAAATGTTCCTGCTATTCTATATTTCCTTGAAAAGGGTGCTCAACCCACAGGAACTGTTCAGAATCTTTTCAAGAAAGCGGAACTTTTTACGGAACTTCCGCCTAATCAAATGAAATTCAATTAAAGAAATACTAAAGGGGGGTAGCAACTTGGATATAACTTTGTATAATTTTTCTCTACTTGTTTTTTTGATTTCCCCCCTTCTTTTCTGCTGTATTCGTATTTTTTTACTATTGTTTCCGTCAAATCCGATAGTCTAGAACGACAAAATATTCGTTTTTCAATCTTATTACGAATTCGGACATTTCCTTCATCAATTGGGTGGTTTTCATTGTAATTTGATTAACCAACAGGGGATCTACTTTGCTTATTCCACTTAGATTGCTGAAATACATTAGGGACTAAAAAAAATTCAATCCAATTTTTCCACTCTATTCTTTATATCAACATTTATATTGACAACAGTGTATCGAACAAATATAATTCATCGTAACGTAATAAGTGAACGCGGTCTAGTTAGTTCTGTCCCATAGGTTTTTTGCTTTACTTTTTTGAATTCAAATTTAAAATGATGCTTTCTTTGATTCTTTGATATTAAGAGGTTTTTTGATTGAAAAAAGGTAGATAACACACGAGGTTCTCTATCAATTTATCCAATTCGGTATATTTTTTTATTTTATCTGAGAAGTTCTTAGTATTTTCATCTAATTATTTTTCTTTACGGTTTGATTAGCTCGTATAATCTTCTTTCTGTTTGTTTCAATTTCATTTTTTTTTTTTGATTGTATCTCTACAAGTTGCAGTTTCATCTCTATTTTCTTCGGGTTGCTAACTCAACGGTAGAGTACTCGGCTTTTAAGTGCGGCTAGAATCTTTTACACATTTGGATGAAGTGAACAATTCGTCTATACCACTGGTAAAGTTTGTAAGACTGCGACTGATCCTGAAAGGGAATAAATGGAAAAAATAGCATGTCGTATCAATAGACAGTTCTGAGGCGATTTCATTCTTCTCGGATCGATACAAAATTTTGTTCGAATTCTTGGAACAACATAAAATAAAGTTGGGTCGAATTTATAAATGGATAGGGGCCCTAGGGCTTCAATTAATTATTAGAAAGAAAAAGCAACGAGCTTCTGTTCTTCATTTGAATAATTTTCCGATCTAAATTAGAGGTTAAAAATAGATTAGTGCCTGATATGGGAAGGACTTATCCCACATCAGTGGATTCTATAGTTTTTTAATGAATCCTAACTATTAGCCTTCTCTATTCTCGAATCTCGAATGAAGATGTGTGTGTGTAAAAGAAACAGTATATTGATAAAGAAAGTTTTTTCCGAAATCAAAAGAGCGGTTAGGTTTAAAAAATAAAAGATTTCTAACCCTCTTGTTATCCTAAACGAATTAAAGGAAATGAATGGGAGGGGTAGAGAATCTGTTTGATAAGTTTACCTGTCCCCAAGTTATCTATTCTTACGAGAATAGCTTGTTTTTACTGTATCGCACTATGTATCATTTGATAACCCCCTCAAGCTTCTACTTCTACTTTTGATTCAAATAAAATTTCAAATGGAGGAAATCCAAAGATATTTACAGCTAGAGAGATCTCAACAACACGACTTCCTATATCCACTTATTTTTCAGGAGTATATTTATGCATTTGCTCATGATCGTGGTTTCAGTAGATCAATTTTGTCGGAAAATGAAAATCCGGGTTATGACAATAAATCCAGTTTACTGGTTATGAAACGGTTAATTACTCAAATGTATCAACAGAATCATTATCATTTTCTTATTTTTATTTTGCCTAATGATTCGAACCAAAAAAATTCATTTTTTGCGCACAACAAAAATTTGTATTCTCAAATCATAGCAGAGGGATTTGCTTTTATTGTGGAAATTCCATTTTCTCTAACTTATCTAGAAGGGAAAAAAAAACGATAGTAAAATCTCAGAATTTACGATCAATTCATTCAATATTTCCCTTTTTAGAGGACAATTTTTACCATTTGAATTTTGTATTAGATCTACTAATACCCCACCCTGTCCATGTGGAAATCTTGGTTCAAACTCTTCGCTATTGGGTAAAAGATGCCTCTTCTTTGTATTTATTACGATTCTTTCTCAACAAGTATTGGAATTGCAATAGTCGTATTACTACAAAGAAAGCTAGCTCTTCTTTTTCAAAATCAAAAAGAAATCAAAGATTGTTCTTATTCTTATATAATTCTCATATAGGTGAATACGAATCCATTTTCGTCTTTCTACATAACCAATCCTTACATTTAGGATCAACATCTTTTGGAGTTCTTCTTGAACGAATTGATTTCTATGGAAAAATAGAACGTCTTGTGAATGTCTTTGTCAAGGTCAAGGTTAAGGATTTTCGGGCGAACCTATGGTTGGTCAAGGAACCTTGCATCCATTATATTAGGTATCAAAGAAAATCTATTCTGGCTTCAAAAGGGACGTCTCTTTTCATGAATAAATGGAAATGGTATCTTATCACTTTTTGGCAATGGCATTTTTCGCTGTGGTTTTATTCAAGAAGGATTTATATAAACCAATTATCCAATCAGTCCTTTGAATTTTGGGGCTATCTTTCAAGTTTGCGAATGAATCCTTCAGTGGTACGGAGTCAAAGTCTAGAAAATGCATTTCTAATCAATAATACTATT